TAGTCGAACTATAAAGAAAGGGAGGCTAAGGTTACGAAGTAAGGTCGGCTGGTTAAGGAAAGCTCAGGTTATGAAATCGCTTAGCCGTTAATTAATTAAGTAGTAGTGAGGCGTCGGTACGGAGTTGCGTCAGCTGTAGATATAGACTAGGCTAAGGGACGGACTTCATCTCTTCTATTCTCTTCACTTACACCTTACACTTCCGCTGAGTCTAACGAGGCTCAGGTGCGGAGCCTTCCACTGTGGACCGAGACTACACAAAGGTAGAACACCATAGAAACTTCGCTGACTTTATCATAAACCTCGATTTCGCTACGCTCAATAAGAACCCGGAATAGCGGAAATCGGTTCGTGTTCCGCTTCAAAAGTAAGTCGTCTTTGCCCAAGTGTGAACCGCAGACGACTCTCCAGCGGTTCCGTTCCTTCTTACTTTACTTCTGGATCAACCCAACCCGAATGGGAAGAAGAGGATCAGCCAAACAGCAGGCAGCTCCACTTTGTACATTTGCTGAGGCAGACCAATCCGGCATTTTTAAAAAGGGAAGGGAACTTCTCACCGAAGGAGGCGGTAGGAATGAAGGAGGCGGGAAGCTACCGCTTCTGGAATGCAAGCTTATCCTTGACTTTTTTTTAGAGCGTACCGCTATAATAAATAAAGCTTTATGGATGAAGTAATCGGAGTGACAAATGGTTACGGTTGCGGAAACCGGAGAAAAAGTCGGTTACCTTTTGAATCAAAATAGCGACGAGCCGAGTACTACGACTACAGGGGAGGGGGGGAAGCAAAGCTTCGTAGACAGCTTCGCTTCCTCGTCGCTTCTTTCTGGCGACTAGCTTCTCAAGTGGGTGGCTTGGTAAGCAAGCTACCTTCAGCATCGGTAAAATCCCTATCAATAATAGGCCGGAATGGTGGGGAAGGAGGCCCCCCCTACTTCAATGGAAAGGGGGGAATCACCGTTTCACAGCCGCTCCTCTACAACTACCTTTCGCCCAACATGATCACGAACGAAGACAGAGAATTGCGTAGATAGAAGGACGAAACGAACCAACCCACTTGTCCTGATCGGAACGATTGAAGAAAGAAAGATAATGGTGGCCCCTTTCGCCCAGGGGGCATCGTCGGAGAACAATGTCGGGGACAGGGTGAGAACCTTCCGTCGGTACGCCCTTTAAGTGTTGGTTCTTCCATATTTAGATATGGCCAGATAGAAGAGATCTATATCTTTCTATCGATAGATAGATATATTGAGAAATGGATATTGATCTGGTTTCAAGATCTATGAACAAGAGATCCCTAAATATCCATTTGAAAAAAGAGATGAATAGATAGGGCGGAGCCAGCTGAAGGAAGGAGCTAAGATTCACCTGCAATCTTTCTAAAGCAACAAGCGAGAAACTTGACTTTGAGAAAGAAGCGCCTTCTATTATAATGTAAAGGCGCCTTAGCCTATCTATAGTAAGGGGCCTTTTCTTGCTCGTTAGCGCCCCCGCAATAATCAAATTTAAGTTTCTCCTTACTCTTTAAAGTAAGCAAGTAAACTTAAATTTGAAAACCTTACTAATAGAAAGGGGAAAGATGCGCTCAAGCATGCGAAGAAAGCTCTTCGAGCTTCCCTTATATTATAGAAAGGTTTGTTTTGTAGAAAGGGACTTCTAAAAATATCGCATAAAATAAATAAAATAAGTAGGGGCTTCAAAGCTTGTTGTAGTTTAGGGGTGCGCAGGTTTGGAACCCTATACAGGGGGCTAGCGCGCAATGGCTTTCTCTGAAAGGGGCTCGCTTCTTCAAGCTACGCTTGCTGCTTTTCATTTTGTTAGGAGTAGGTGCTTGCTGCTCGTCAAAGCCGTAGCTTGCTGTCTACTAAACGAGCCTTCACTGCCCGCCCGGCCCCTATCTTTAATCTTAAGTAAAGTTAAGTAAAATCAATGAAGTGAACAGCCCAACCTCTTTGTTTGAAGCTTTGCCAGGAAGCTTCTACTTGTTGAAGCTTTGCTTCCCCTAATTCCAAAACACAACAATAGACTTGCAACTATAGTATAGGAAAAGCTTATATTTGATAGCGGTCATATGGGGGAAAGGATCCGATCGTAGATAGAGACTTAAACCTGTGTGGGGGTAGGGGCGGATGTAGCCAAGTGGATCAAGGCAGTGGATTGTGAATCCACCACGCGCGGGTTCAATCCCCGTCGTTCGCCCATCAATAAATGGACCATTTGTTACGGAAAAACCTAAAAAGAATTTTTTCTGCAAGTCATCTCGAGGCTTTCAAACGCATCCAAGCAATTGGTATGGTATCCGATTGATAAAAACCATAGATTCGCGTCGCCTACTTGCTGAAAGCACAAATAGAATTGCCGATCATTCATTGTATGAAGTTTTTAAGACCTCACTAATCGGCCTTACACTTTTAAGTTCATAATGAATGAAATGACCCAGATAAAATCTCCCCTCCTTTTTACTAAACCACGGGGAGCCCCGGAGTAGTTTACCGGGCAAATTTAGTTGTCGTGACGATACCTTTCTTATTTCTTAGTGGAAGATCGGAAAAGATTTCTCTTCATCACGAGACCGATCGGATCCGCCGTAGACACCCGGGGGACCCCCACAAGGCAGGCTAAAAGAGTAAGAGGACAACAAGCAAAGAGTTATGCTTTCGTTTCTTTGCTTTGTTGAAATTGAAATAAAGTTCTTTTAAAAGGGTGTAGGTATAATGCACGCAGGCCAAGTCAAGAAAGGGACTTCCTTGCTTTTCTTTCATAGTAGTCTTAATGACTAGTAGTTTGAAGCCTTAAGAAACCGGTTTTTTTTGGCACTCGGTTCCTTCGTCTTAAGTCAAGTTCAGTTTACTTTTTAGATTCGGAACTCTTAGTCGAGCTGATGGCGAGATCTTTTTTTTGTTCGGGGTTCAAGAGAAAAGAGAGGAACCACCACCCAATGGTGCTTTTACGAAAGCACGGTCACCGGTGGCCCTCCACCTTCTCGACACTATCGAACCAGAAATCCACTCTCAATCGTTCTGGAGGAATTTTTTGCGTATCCTGGACTTAAGGGCAAAAAGTGCCCTATCCGCGGGGGGCAGCGCCAGTTGTTTGTTTTCAAGTCAAGCCCCGTATCCCTATCTCTTTTTAGGTTGGCATAACAAAGAAAGAGAGTGCCAAGAAACAACACATACCCCTCACTTTTTGAAGGTTCGGGATCGTCGGGGAGCCCCTATAGACGTAAAGACTTGACTTCACTGAACCGGCACTACTATTTGTCGGCTCCTACCACTCGTCCCTCGTCTGCTCGTCGAGTGCGTCCCTGGCCCTTGCTCGTCTCTAGTAACCGATCGAGTTTCTTCGCCCCTCTCCCGCTTTTTGATTAGGGCGAGTCACTCAAGTCCCTCTTTTACGAAAATCCCGGGGTTTATGCGTTTTTCGGAAACTAAAGTAAGTCGCTCGTCAAGCTAAAAACAGAGGAGTTCCCTCACTACGAAAGGTGCCCCGTGGATGGACGAGTTCCTAAACTAAGTCAAGTTTCTCGCTTGTTGGGTTCCAAACCTCGCACGTATATGGGTCAGTCTCCTATCCTTGCCGCTGTTGACCTCTCTCCTGTCCAGCCACAGAGCAGTTCGCAGAAGGATCTTTCTCAGGACTACCGTCCTGCCTCAGTCTCCTCTCGTCTCCTTTCTTTCATTCAGCGACTGGGTGCGCGCTTCGCCATGAAAGATCTTGGTGATCTTCATTTCTTCTTGGGAATCGAAGCCAAACGTACATCGACTGTTCTAGTCTTGACTCAGACTAAATACACCTTGGATCCGCTTACTCGCACTGCAAGACTCCAAGCCGTGTCCCACACCCCTTGCGTCTGGCTCAAAGCTCTCTGCATACGACGGTGCTCCTCTCTCTGATGCAACAGAATATCGTATGTTGCCGCCCTTCAGTACCTCACTCTCACCAGACCTGACATTTGCTATGCCGTCAATCAAGTTTGTCAGTTCATGCACGCTCTCACCACCGTTCATCCCCGGGCTGTAAAACGCATCTTACGGTATCAGAAGGGTTCTCTTGGCCTTGGCCTAACCATCACTCCGGGACCGTTAACCACCTTCTTTGCATTCTCCGATGCCGACTGGGCTGGCTGCCCCGATAGCAGACGGTCCACTACGGGCTTCTGCGTATTTCTCGGAAAAACCTACTGACTTGGGTTTCCAAAAAGCAACCGACTCTTTCCAGGTCCAGTGCCGAAGCAGAGTACAAGGCACTCGCCCTTACTACCTCTGAACTGTTATGGCTTTCTTACTTGCTACGCGATCTAGCGGTGCCATTTCGCTATAAATTTCTCCTGCACTGTGATAAAGCTAGCGCTACACACTCGGCGGCCAATCCTGTGTTCCATGCCCGCTCTAAGCACATAGAAGTTGACTACCACTTCGTTCGCCCTTCCCTGTCTCACTGAGCCGCCTAACCCAAGTAGCCGTCGGCCGTTCTGTTCTATCATTCCATGCATGGAATGTTCCTTCCCCCCTAGTTCACCACCCCGGTGAGGAAGGAGAGTCCCACCTCTTTGAAGTGCTAATTATTCCTTAGCGTTTCACACTAAGTAAGCAAGCTACCTCTCCCTATGGTCGAGCAAGTAAACTACCTTGCAGAATGGAAAGCCTTGGATGGTCTTGAAAAAGCCTTTGAAAGCTCAACACTCGAGTGACATCATTCAGCTCATAGAGATTTCGACAAAAAGATGAGAGTAAGGCAGCTTCTATTTCCTTTTTTTTTTAAGCGGATCCGGGGTGTGATGATGTCAGGAAAGAGCCACGTCACCTAGAAGTCTGTCTACTTGATTTGATGAGTTAGGAATAAAAACCTTAGCTATACGTAAGGGTAGTTTACTTGCTTACTTTAAAGAGTAAGGAAGCAGGGTGCTTCAAGAGGATAGGATGGAATTGACCCCAGTATGCCAATCCAAGTCAGAAGACTTAGTCTCAGAGTCAGTCAAGAGTCCTTTCCATACCGAGTAGGAAGGTCAGATCGATGAGATCGCTCAGTCGCAGTAGAATTGTTTGGAGTTTCCTTGGTGGACAATAGAGAGCCAAATCAGACTCGTGAGGTCGGTGAACTAGGTGGGAAAGCGCAGGTCAGCGCTGTGGAGATAGAAAGGCTGATGGATGGATCCTTCCACTGTCTTTGAACCGAGACTAGGCAATTGAGAAGACCATAGCATAGAAAAGCCTCTCTCTCATCCACTTTGAGCTCAATAAACAGCAGCTGGGCTGGAAGAGCGTCAATCGGTGCGTCTTTCGCTTCCAAAGTCTTCGTCTTTGCCCATTTTGCACTTCTCTTCTGCATACGACTTTCCACTGGTTCCATTCCTGATGACTTCTCCGAATGAAGGAAGAAGTCAGTGGGAAAGGGCCTGAGTAAATCAGTCGTAGGTCAATCCATCCAGGAAGACCCCAGATTTGTATCCTGATTGGTTCTTGCACATGCTTGCTTTCCAACATGAGCTTCTTCTGAGCCCTCAACATGGCAAATGAAGCCAATCTTCTTGGTTGGTACGGACCAGCTCGGGGCTTGCTTTCGTAGGGTCCAAATGGCGTCCGTGTAGTGCATCATTTTCACTCACTCTCTTTTTCGGGCCCCTCTGTGAACATAGGAATTGGATGGATGACTCACTCTCTCTTGAATGAGATGTCAAACGGGTCCTCGGAGCTCCTCTCTTTTGGATGACTGATCAACACCTGGTACTGACGAGCTACCCTATGATGAAAGCACAGACCTATCTCCGGCTGACTCTCCCGGTCACCGAAACACGGATGAGGGCTTTCTTTCAGAACCTCATTCACCCCTTTCTGTAGGTCAGGATCAACAGGATTGGTTGGGTGGCTAGAAGCTGACTGATCAGCTCGAAAGAAGAACGCAACGAGAATGATCAGGAAGGGCTGGACCTCTCTTGGTTGACCGAAGGCCCTACTTCTCTTCCCGAGCTCATGGACTCTGTTCATGGAGGGTAATTAGCGAATCGACTACACGGAACAATCAAGCCCCAATTCCCCTGGATGGAAGGGAAGAATGTGGACAGATGGAACCAAAGAGGAGCTCTCCCTGCTTAGCGCAGGCTACATTTGACCCCTAGATCATGAATAAGGTGTCCCCTACACCGGACCAGAATCTCCATCCCGATTGGGAACCAAAAAAGTGATTATCAATGGCTGGTTGAGCTCAAGCTCCTGCTTCTTGGTCACCACAGGAGCAGAACCAAAGCGAGCAGGACCAGTACCCTTAGTTGTTCTATACCTTGCAGGAGAGGGGTTCAAGTACCCGTTCGGGGATTTAGTTTATTATTACCCCCCCACAAAAATAAAACTCTAACAGCTAGGTTTCGAGAGGGCTATATCTATCTCCGGAACAGGGGAGGAAGGAGTTTTATTCTTTACAGCCCTTTCCAGACCTTATGTAATTTCCTTCGGTTGGGTTAGCTTTTTGGTAGGAAAGGCGGTAGTAGAGTTGCTAGAGGTCCTTCGCGTCACTCTACTGTTAGTTTTCCAGGCAGGGATGCCCATTGTTCCCTGCTCTAACTCCTCTGATTTCCCTTTGCTTTCTTTATTACTTATCGCACGTGCCCAGCCTCAACGTCACTTCCCAAACCCTTTCCCAGATCTATGAAAGGTGAAACGTTGAAGGTCCACAACAGGTAACATAAATGAACAAGTTTATTTTTTTTTTTCGAGCTGCTGAGGGCCGGAGCTCGTATGGATACATTACTTCATTGTTCTATGGGGCGTTGCACTAAGCACATACTCGGATAGGGTCGCGAAGTGCAAAGCCCCGGTCTTTGACAACCGTCGTAAGGACAACAAAACCTATACTTATGTGTGTTCGACACTATAACTATAGGCGGGACCAGTTGTAGGATGAGCGCCGAGTGGCGTTCTGCTCGATTAGGCGAATGCGAGTGAGGGATAAGCTTTCCCCGTTCGCTAGGAGGGAAACTCAGAAAGAGTTCGGGCAGAAATAGATGGTGAAAGCCCCTTTCTATTATATTAGTAAAGCGCGCTCCTTGCATGACTCCATATCATTCATTATTAAAGATTAAAGCGAAAGCGACAACGTGTCACCCTAACCTTTAAATCGATAAACGGGAATGCGTTACCTAATAATGAGCAATGCTGGTAACGGCAAATGGTTCCTAACCTCATAAAAATCAGAGTACGGCATATCCGACTATCCGGCAACACGCTTGGATAAGTAACGCGATGAACCGTACCTGTATCTCTAGGCGCTATGATGTCTTATTATGTGGATCATGTCTTGCTTGAGGGTTCCAAACCCCGCCCTTCTCTAATAGGGGAAAGTACAGACCGGATATACGAGCGCCATTCTTCAGATGGATCGCTGTTCGATAGTTATTGTAGCCGGGATAAGCAGGCGCGAACTTCCGTATAGCGCCCTAGTTTTTTAGTACAAGTAGCTAAGGAGGTACGACTTGCGCCAAACTTGTGAAAGAATACTTGCTGCGCACCTGCCGAACAAGGCTCCTTTCAAGTCAAACGGAAATTACCAGTTCCGGAGGGACCAACCATTGTACTTCTAGGGGAGGGTCTAACATAGCGGAAGGCCACGGCTTTTGTGAGTGTTCAGCACAATACGGTACGGTATGCCACCAGCATAAATGGGGCGCACAAGAGCCACTGGCACGAGAAAGATTTAATGCCAGCCTGGAAGTGATTCGCTAAGTCGGGTTTTCCAGCGGCCGCCTATTGTAGAATCCTGGCTGCCACTATCATGTGCGTAAAGACTTACTGTATAGGCATACCGGAAACCATTTGGCAAGTCAAGGGACCCTGAAATCCGCTCCTTAGCTATAACGTTCCAGAGTCATGCAGAACAGACACTAACCGTCCTCCAATTACTATTAATTAATTGGACCTTCAAGGAACGAGTAGAGTACAAAAACGAAAGATTCGAGTAACCCTCCGAGCTAGGGATATAAAAAAAGGCCGTAGCAAGGAGACTTTAACAGACCGGTTAAAGTAAAGCCTCCACTTTCATAGAAGAGCGTCAGTAGGACAAAACAGAAATCCCAAAACTTGCTTTCCCGGACAATGTATATTGTGAAATGGTGGCGCTATAACAAATCCAGAGTACCTTAACTTGCGGTTGCCGCACAAAGCTGGTCACCTTAACCAGTCATACCCATTTATGGAGATTCAGGATCTGAAGAGCTCAAATTAAAGCCATGAAACAAGTAGCTACTCCTACTGCAATTGGGAGCTTCTTTTAAGCCAGCCCACAATAGAATAATTCCACCTCCCCTCTACCAGAGAATCCATGAATTCCTGGCACCTGCAGTAGCTGCAGGGATGGGAAAGACAAATAACCGGCCAACTATATATGCCTTAAAGCCTGCCCTCCTCTCATCTTCCTTACTCTAACAAGTAAGCAAGTAAACTACCTTAGAATTAACGAGATCTAGAGTCTTGGATGAATCCTCTTGAAACGGGTCGATCAACCCTAGAAGACTCGATGGCTTAACAGCCCAGTGAATAACCTGATTCAGAGAGATAACCCGGTCTTTAGACACTCGCCCTACTTCTAAGGATAGATAGACAAGGTTGGGGAGTACCAGATGCGGAAGCAGTTCCAATCCCAGCTGCTGAGGTGGCGCGGTGACAGGTGGGAGCAATAACAACAGAAGCTGCGGAAGATCCTGCAGTAGTATATTCGGTTGTTTGCGGTGGAATAGATTCAAGCGTCCGGGCCAGTAGATCCAGAGCAAATAGGTGTTGACTTAGTTTCTTTTGCAGTTGATTCTAATCCCGATGTTGATCCGACGCAACTTACCGGTGATAGTCGCAGCACCAAGAGCTTTCAAGGGAGGCAGACATGTATAGAAGCTGATAGTGGCATACCTTCTGGATCGAGGGTCCCACCCGGTAAACACCATACAGGAAAAATACCAGCGGGGGGGAGGCCCTTCTCACTCAAGCTCAAGCATTTACTTTTCTAGTTAGAGACCAACGTCTTGGGGCTAACGTGGGATCCGCTCAAGGACCTACTTGGTTTAGTAGAATATCTCATGCGTTCCCCGACTGGAGAAGGTCATTTTTGGAGGATAAACTGTGGGTCGGAAGAACGGGTTTAAAAGAAATATATATATTAGCTTGATTTTTATGCAAAAAGGACAAAACGGAATTGGATTTCCACTCATAAGGAAGGAAGGTTAGATACCTTTGACAGGGTTGTATTTTTGGTTGAAATGGGATGGTGTTCAAACTCCCGAAATGCAGTCTAGACAGCGGGCCCTTCCCTTTCCGACTGGACTGACTCGGGGAAGGGTCAATCTCCTCCGGAGCATGCCGCACAGCCACTCATTCGTCCTGACTAAATAGTAGAATCTATCTCTCAGCGATTCTTTTCTCCGCAAATCACCCCTTCCCAACCAGCCCGCCCGATCCATTTTGTAAGATCGGCTAATTCAAAAGGGTTAATCTGGTCCGAAGTTGTCGGAACGAATCGTTTGCTTTATCGAACAAAGCTTTATTAGGGTAGGGTCTTGGTTGGCCCCCTATTTTCAACCATTACAGCTGGCGTCGACCAGCTTTGCGATACGGACGGACACGAAGAAGAACGCAGGCAGCGGAAATGCAAAAGAGAAGAGCAAAGATTCCCGACCCAGAGCATGTTATTGACTCAACCACAAATCTGTTGAATGAAGGTAGCTTGCTTACTCTCAGCCACTAGTTAGAAGGAAATCCCTTGACTTCGCTTATGCCCTTATGGCCCTTATGCAGTACAGAAAGCAAGTGAGGCGGGCTAAGATTCCATTCGAAGTAAGGTGACAGGATTCGATGTTGCACCATCTTCAACTCTTCTCTGGATCCGGAGTTTTTCGAGAAAAGGTCCCATCCTTCAATATCATGATTGGGTCGACCGGGCCAGATCATGAGTGAAATATCATGATCGGGTCGACCAGGCCAGATCATGAGTGAATAGAAAATCGAAAACGTACATAGCAGTTCCAGCCGAAATACTTGGAATAATTCTACCACTTCTACTAGGAGTAGCCTTTTTAGTGCTAGCTGAACGTAAAGTAATGGCTTTTGTGCAACGTCGAAAGGGTCCTGATGTAGTGGGATCGTTCGGATTGTTACAACCTCTAGCAGATGGTTTGAAATTGATTCTAAAAGAACCTATTTCACCAAGTAGTGCTAATTTCTCCCTTTTTAGAATGGCTCCAGTGACTACATTTATGTTAAGTCTGGTTGCTCGGGCCGTTGTACCTTTTGATTATGGTATGGTATTGTCAGATTCGAACATAGGGCTACTTTATTTGTTTGCCATATCTTCGCTAGGTGTTTATGGAATTATTATAGCAGGTTGGTCTAGTAATTAGGGGGCGGCCGTTCGGTCGCCTATGATACTAGGACCAATAGGTCAAAAATGGGTTTGTGCCGCAGGTGTTGAACGATCTACTCTACACAGGTGTGGGCTTACAGGGCTAGGGCTCATAAACCCTTTCTTTCATTCATCAATAGGGCCCCGGTCGGTCACTTTTACGGGCCGGGATCGATAAGTGGAAGTCATAAAAAAGAGATGCTTCTCTTCGCACCTCAGATCAAGAGGAAGGGTAGCTTGTCAAGCTGGCCTATATATATCTTTATATTAAATAATATAAATAATATAAAAAAAAAGATTCGCTGTCTTTTAACCGGCTGTTCTTCTTTGTCAACGCCTACTAAGGACCTATAGTATAGGTTCGCCTACTTGACTTATGAAAGATAATGAGAATGGGTTATTCAAAAAGGAAAAGGCGCTACTTAGCCCTACATTTTTTGAAATAAGCGGCTGAGTTAGCCTACCCTACTAATGTATTGTATAGTAGGGTATACTAGGCGAGCGAGTTAGCGAAGACGCTTAGGCTAATAGATAAGAGAGCGTCGGTGCGTAGCCTTCATTCTACTACGCTACGAAAAGGTTACGAAGTCACTTAGCTCGACGTTAGGAGAGTCAAGGGGGGAACGCCTACATAGAAGAACCGCAGTTCGCTGACTTTCTAAGGTCTAACCTTTCGCCCCCCTACTGAAAAGGGGCAAAGCCGCTTCGCACCACTGATAGACTACTTAAGATTCAATTCAAAAGGCCCTGCTTAGTTTCGCAAGCCTTTGTCATTGTCAGTCAACTAAGTGGGGCCTGAGGCCCCCTGCGAATCCGTAAATCTGAGGAGCATGCCGCAACAAAAGAATGGTCCCCTATGTATTTCATTCTTTCCGGAAGGGAAAAAAAGAAGTACCCCCATCATGGTGAACCTCTCCTTGTGATCGGGATGAGGTAGATGCCTCCCAGCCGGGGGGGCGGATCGAATCGGAGTTTCCTTAGGCAGCCACCGACCTACAGTTATCCTTAAACTTCCGTGCTTGGTGGAGAAGAAGCGAACAAAGGTACGCTCGCTTGCTGTCTTGTTCTCTGCCGCGAACTGGGATCGCTCGCCAGCTAGGTCAGATTGGAGCAACTTTTTTTTTGAGAACATATTACCCATATTCGGGGACAAGGGGCGGAACGACCTCTCGATCTACTTACTGCAGCCCAGGAATAAAAACGTCGTCTAGGCGTTCCCTGTTGCTCCGATCTCCCCTACGCCTAGGACGTTGTCTGGGCCAAGAGCCATAGTTAGTTGCTGTTTCCATTTGGTCGTTTTTCTTGTTGTTGATACCGGCAAGACCCAGCCAGACGATGTCTGCTGGTTGGTAGTGAGAAGACTCTTAGTACCTGCATACCCAAAAGGGGCGCTGATTAAAAAACAATCATTTGATTTAGTTTCTTGCTCCCCCTTAGCAGCGGGAAAGGAGTCTATCTATCTGCCTAGCTTTGGTAGATTTCCTCCAACGCAATCCACAGAAATTCCACGAATCCCTTGGTGGATAAGTCCGACGACTCAGCAGCAGTGCGGAATTGAGTTTCTCGTCTGGTGGATCTGATCTATAGTTAGGGGGCAATACATACCAAAAGGTTCGAAGAAGGAACGCGCATAAGAGTATATAACCAACCCACCCCTCTCTATAACCTATTCACATTAGTGAAGCGGCTGGATGCATAAGGGAAGTCAACCTACGAGCACGGAAGAGCGTAGTATTGCTGCCCCTCTCTAAGTAAAGGTAAAGTCTCTCCTTCAGCTAGAATGTAAGGAAATTGAAAGAAGCGCGGAAAGGGTCAAACGCGGTTGCTGGCATCGAAGAGAGCCGTCATCGACGATAAAGCGGGAGTTCGGACTTGGCGAACGAGCTCTTGCCGCGGGAGAGGAAAGCGGGGCCGGCAAAATAACCATTCCGGTGGTTGATAGTGGAGCAAAGGCTGGATAAAACATGGATAGGCATGTCTTATCATCCAAAAAGATGTAGAAACAGGAAGGGCGGGTCGATCCCACATCTCATAGAGAGGAGGAATACCAGGGATGATAAAGGATAACTAACTCTACAGCTCACAGGAATGGGAAAAGTAATTCCACATTACTCCAGTTTTATCATAGCTTTATTTAAGACAGAATAGGGAGTAAGGCTGAAATGGCTATAGGCTTCAATTTTTTATTTTAAACGTATGTTGATTGAACTAGATGCTGGGTGAGGGCTTAAAGACCCTATTCACATAGCGTTTCTGGACACATATTTTTCCTCGGGGCGGGCAGATTTTCCTATAAATAAATAGGGGATCCGGGCCTTTTTGGGGGGAAAAGGGGCTTTTCATCGGGTCATCCTTTTTCGTCGAATGTCCCGGGCCCGATTTAGAGAAAGAACTTTTCCTTTGCTGCAGGGCCGGGGAGAAACATTCAAGCGCAGAGATGGAGATGGCTCCGCTGCGATAGAGGATGAAGGAGAATCCGTAGGCAACTGGTCGTAAAAAGTCATACATTCATCAAGCGAAGGCGCAGATGGAAGACCGTGTAGCTAGAGGACGCCGGTTACCGAAAATATCCTTCTTGCTGTTAGGAAGTAGCTTAATTTCCTTAACTAACTGGGAGTGGAATAAGGAATAGCAGCTTAGCTTCTTTTATTGTATGTACGACTATCGAATAAGAGCTTCCTTCTTGGCTGTTTGATGTAGCTAACTGAATCTGTATGCTAGGCCAAGAGCGGAGGATATAATATATCTTTCTTTCCTTTAGTACTGCCCTTTAACTTCCTTAAGTAACTTTCAGTTCTCTAAGGGTAGTGAAGCGATGTGACTCAACCGATAGGTTGAGGGACTCGCGTAACGTCTAATAGTTGCCTCTCTTTCAGAGCCTTCCTCTTACTGGAAGTTTATAGAAGAGAAGGAAAGAAAAGAATGTATGAGGTTGCCGTTCTTCTTTTGAAGGTTATAGCAGACGAAGACGATCAGATGCAGACGATCTTTCTTTCGTCTTCTCGTCTTTGTCTTAATCTCCCATCTAGCACTAGAACTGGGCGCATCTGACGAGCAAGGAGGAAACATCAGCAGCTGACCTAGTTCTGTGACACTAGGCAAGCAAGTAAATTCAACCTGCGAACGGTCTTCTTTATATTTATAAGAGAAGGGATGCTTCAGCCATCAAACATAGTATGCCTGACCTGGTTGAAGATTGGGTGAAGGTTCCGTGCCAAAGGAATGAATCTTCGGAAAGAAGGCATAAAGGAGTGGATGTGTAGAGGTCTTTCTTTTCTTTGCCCGTTAGAAGCCCCTTTAAGGCCTGTTACTCTGATTGAGACTGTAATGTAAAAGGTGGGAAACTACAGATTTTGATACTGGAGAGTGGCCAGCAAATAGAATAAATGAGAGCTGCTCCTAGGGTGCTTCTACTTCTTCTAGATTAGTGACTTATTTTGACCTTTTCGACAAGTTCGGGGACCAGTAGCAGCTTCGCTTTGCAACTTCTTATATGCAGAAAAGAGGTTGTCCAAGAATAGGTTGTTCTATTATCGGTTGTTCGATCCTTTGTACTCTCTCCTATATAGTCAGTCAGTGGGGAATCGTGGACAATGCCAACAAATAAAGGGCTAAGGGCGAAAGCCCGATCCAGCAATATCGCGTGAATAAGAGGCAATTTAATTGAGAGTTGCTCTTCCCCTCCTCAGTACTGGCAATTGATTCTTTGTACGAACTGGTCATCCTTTAATTTGCCTTATCCTCGGAGGGAACAAATGTTTGGTCTTAAGCATCCAAGTCAGTGTCATAAAAGAGTGGACATATAAGCAAGTAAACCCGGCCTAGGACTAAACTACCGATACAGAATAGGGGGCTTCAAGCAGCCGTACTTATATATAGATATAATATATGGAGAGATCACCCTTATTGTGATCAGTTCCCGAAGTGAGTCAATGAGCAGGAATTCCTTTTAGTGGATCCCTTCCCAAAGTCAGTACAATGCCCCTCTTATCCCTCTCCTGTCTGTGAAGAATCAAAACCTTCCCTGGAGACTGGTCCCATCTAAGGCATCTTACTTATAGTAAGTAGAAGGGGACATCTTTTTGCACAATAGATTATATTACCAAATCCGTTGGTTTACCCTACTTGGGATAAAAACCTGCGCACTATCTGCTATATAGGCATTCATTGGTGGATCTCCTCTGTATTCCCTACCCTCAGGGGAAGTCAGGACAAGGCCTTTTTTTTCCTTCTATCGTTATCGTGCTGGACTTCGAACAATTCAATTCGTTCGAGAGGCTTCCGTGCCTATCTATCAATTATTAAGTGCTTTCCTAGCCCCCCGGTTATCCCGATCGGGTTGATAAAAGGTTTCTTCTTAATTCAAGTCAGGAAAGAAGAGCGACAAGCGTACTGCCGGAAAATGATTCAGATATGGGCTATAGGCACTTGAAGGGGAGGACAGAGATGACGGTGGTAGTTATGAAGCCTACACACTAGTGAGCATTAAAGGGACAAGAAAGCAGACGAGTAGGTTTGGTATCGGCTTTAAAGGATAGGGGGAAAGGCTTTAACGCTTACGTAAAGGAGGGCCCCCATTCAATGATCAGATATGTCCATGGGATTAGGTATGAAATGGGCCATACCAACTTGTTGCTTGAACAAGTCCTAGTGGTAGGGCTCCTCATATGGTTAGCCTCCCTGACCCGTAGCGTAGATTGTGGAATGGGATTGGGAATCTATTATAGTATTAACCGAATTTCGGAGGGGGTTCCAATTCATATCCGAGCGTTGGTGCACTTCCCATCTGTTCCCGGGCTTTGACGTAAGGCCTGTAGACCGAGCCTCATATCCCTGACTTCATAGTCCTACGGTCTTCTTTCTTCTCCCTAATTCTCTGTGAGAACGAATCTTAACCCTTGGTCTTTTTCTTCCTCCTGACTCTCACTTGGAAGCAAGAGATGAAGACGTAAGCCTTCCTTATGATCGATCACCCTTTCCCGCTGGTCCAGTCAGTTTTTCTTTCTTCACTTCCTTCCGCTTAGCCGATAGTGGGCACTCTAATAATTTTTTAAGTAGGCATCTATGAAATCACTAGGGCTGCCTCTTTTCAGCTCTTTCTTAGGCTCTCTCGAGTGGGTTTGCACTCTGTTATGCTCTTAGTTTATCTTCTCTTGGCTTCTTTCTATGGATTAATCCTTGTTCTACGCTCATGCTCTTTCCATGAGGAAGACTTGCCCTTGATGATGGAACAACGGCTACCTCGGTCTCCTATAGCTAAACCATCCTAAAGAGCCAGCCAAAGGACCCGCATGCTCGGATCTTGTATCAGGATTAGCTTCTATAGGAATATATATCTAATAGGGAGAAGCTCTTGCGGAAATATTGCCAGAAAGGCGGGTGGTGGGAAGGATAGACTATATATAGTAGATCCGACTTCCTCGACTGAAAGGTGAGCTACGGGGTCCAGGTTAGTTGATCTATTAAGAAGGTGAAAGAGCTTCCCTGGGCTTACAGCTCGTGAAGTGAGTCCGCTTTTTATAACCCTTAATGCCTTCTAACGCATTCTACTAATCTTCGACCACCCTACAGTTAACAACAAGGAGAAAGGCAAAGGCTTTGATTCCTGAACCTCCCATTGTGCCATCCTGCTCTCCAAACTACAAAGAGAAGACAGCTCCCATGCTTTCATAGACATCAAGAACAGCAGATAATATCCGCCTTAATCTTTATATAGGTTGCCCCTCTTCTTCTCTCCTAGCTATCAGAATAGGAATCGCTATTCGTGGAAGAAAACCGGACTCTCTCTTATGGATTTGTATGGCTTTGCCTGCCGCCTTTCACCCGCTTCTCTAAGGAAAAAGTCTAATGTCATGTTGATGCCATCAGAATCTAAAGGATTGATCGAAATAAGGGCCCGTAGGCAAAAAAGTCTTCCCTCGGCTCGGTAGCTAGTTTGGTGATGGCAATGAGCATCCTTCCCGCCGACCACTTATAAAGACTGTCTCTAGAGAAGCTCCAAAGCAGGATAAGAGAGCCAGTAACAAGCAGAACAAAGACGCGCCGCCACGCGGGCGGGCAGAGCTAAGGGAAGAGAACAGCTACTACAGCTGAGAATCGCCCTAACCTTAGCGAAAGCACTTGATTTCGCCCTTCCTTGATCAAAGACTTTCAAGCTCTCTTCTATAGGAAGGAATAACTATCGATGTAGGATCTCTTTCAAGTAAAGTACAATATCGACTTTCATTCCACTTTATCAAACTAGAGTAAGGTAGCGAAGTAAAATATGCATTAGAGAGTCGAATATGCAAGAAAGCCAATAGGCGCTCGTGATCTTCCTTGATTTCAGGAATGAGTAGATACTATACCTGTAACAACTCTCTTCAAATAGGCTTTCTTTGAAGGCGTAGGTGTCTTTTCATTTTAAAGTAGTCGGTGCTTTTCCATTTGATTTGCAATCCCCTTTTTCTAGTTATGCAGTTGATGATCGGATATGAAAGAACTAATCTACCTTCTATAAATAGAAAGTTGCTGCTTTCCTCTTATGAGGATTCACAGCTTGAGTAAGTAGGTAACCTAAGTCCAGTCTGATCTGAGGGAAGCAGTCCCAAGTCAGTAGCGAGTACACCACTCTGAGAGCCCAGAAACAAAGATCCCATCCCGTACCCGTAAAGCATAAGAAAAAAGTCTTTTCCTTTTTCAGAGAATGTGTAAGCACCCTAGAGTAGAGGGGGAGGCCCATTTCCTAGCCTAGTTTTAAGCAGAGCAGCACCATCCTAGTCCAGAGCAGTACCTCTCTCTATGGGCTCGAGGCAAGACAAGCAGCCCGCTTCGCTTCCTTCGTCTCATTACAGGGAAGGATAGGACCTCGGTCGGTTCCAAGGGTGAGGAAGAAGTGCCATCTGCTTAATCGGAAGAATCCGCTGAGACAAAAGCATTAGCAGAGGCTGAATCAGCTGCATCAGCAAGCGAATGCCTTTCTTAGAATGGTTCGGAAACCCAGTGAGAATCACCTTCTCACCCCGAATCCTAAGATCCAGGGAGGTTGGCTAGAAAGAGAATTTCCAAATCTAAAGAAGAGGCTGAAGCATCAGAATCCGCTGAAACAAAGGCTGAGAAAGCCAATAGCGGTTAAGCCACATCACGCTTTTCAGGGACCGATCAAAAGCCGTTTGTTTTTCGTTAAGAGACTTTTTTCTCTGATTCAAACTTAAATATTGGAGCTAGGGCTTAATTCTATGGGTAAGGTCAAGTTGATAAGCCGCCTACCTTCTTAATTAAGTTACATTACAGAGGGGCCTCCCTAACTCAAGTTGCTTGTGCCTGCTGTTACCTACCGTAGGACCTCCGTCCCCGAAGCGAATAAAGAGGAGACCTTTTTCCTGTGTCGAAGGTTGGGTGTTAATTAAAATCACACTTTTTAATAATTTTATTTTTCGGATGGACATAAAAGAAAAGGGTAAGATTTCCAAAAGCTATTTACGTAGGAGAATAAGTCATCGCTCGCGGCTTCCCGCTTTCAATTAGAGGGGCAGGGCATCTTTCTGTTGCCGGTTAGGTTAACCTCAAAAGTTCAATAGGGTAAGCTGCTAGCTCTAACCGAACTTTCGGGTATATATAAGTCCGACGAAAGACAACCCGCTTCTCAAAGGCGAGGTTCTGAAAGAAAGCAAGCGGTGCACTTAAATCTAAATAGGGTGGTATGGGTGAGAAAGATAAAGAGAAGATCTAGACAAAAGACCTACTCGATGGAATTAGCCAATGTGTGCTCCTAAAGTTAGAAAACGTCCCGGCAAGAGCTGTCAGAATTCATCCCAGAAGGTAAATTACCCTTTCTCTTGTGCCTGCATTCGCTATTCCTATTCCGCGAAAGCTTTTATGCCTAGCCCCAAAAAGGTGCTTCAGCTACGCTTTGGAGTTGAGCTACCCAAGCAGACCAGCCCTTCCCGAGAAGAGCCAAAAGCGAAGGAGTTTCAGTAAGTAAGAATAAGATTAATGATTTGTGAAACATACTATTGGCAACATTAATCCGCCTAGCAAGAAAGAAGACTCTAGTTTCATCTCTGAATTACTTGATCAAGACGGTGCAATCGATTGAAGACTGAAGACCGGGCACTTAATGTCTAGATTGAGATCGAGATTAAGCTCCAAGTCATGTAGGTTCACGAGAAGGACGTTTGTTTTCTACCATAAACAGAGGAGTTCGTTTGCATTTACTAGGAGAAATCTTTCTCTCAATCGCTGGCAGTTGGACAAGGAAAGGCAAGAGCGAGCAGCCACACATGAACCGCGATGAACGATGTCATGATAGGCTTTCCATAACCATCTTTCCGGTAATCAAATCCTTCTTTCAGTCTCACGGGCCTCGATCAAGTACGCGTGCCACACCATTGACACTTGATTATAGCGAAACCTTGTGAATGGGTTTTCGTGCTATACACCACGTTGAGAAAGACCAACTTCCCTCTAGTCTGATGGATCGCTTTCTCTTGCGCATTAATGAATGGATCGAGGAATTGCGTATGAAAGGTTTATGGTCTATCTTATACTATCTAGTACGATCGATCAAGTCATTCAGTACAGTATCTTCGTCGGTGTAGGTCTCGGTCGTTGTAGTTGATATTGATTCTGATTAATTCGTTGTTATGATGTTCCAGTTTCCTTTCCTCTTTTGTTTGTACATCTTTCTCCCATGCATTTCGTTGGTCAACAACCAACCACAACTCACTATAATTCTTCACTAATCCTACAGGCTTGACGGAGTTAAGCTGTCTGGAGGGAATTTTTTTGTATCAATCTATATCTATATGTTTAGACTCATGCCAAAAGACACTCTAATCTATTTATTCCTAGGATTCATCTCGCTCATTTTTTCTATCTTTTTGTTTTTTAGTGGGATCGCCATACCAGGCGCTACCGTGTCTTTGAAATTTGATTATATTGGTTATATCCTGTTAAGCCTCGGGGGGGCGAGCGCCATTTATTTCACATTAATCGCAAAAGATGCTTTTGAAAAAGGAATAACATTTTTTTCCTTTTTGCTAAGCGGCCTTTTCTCGAGTCGACATTTTCAATACACAGGAGGCGCACTCATAGTAAATGGGGAACCCTTTATACACGTACATGGTATAGCCCCCTCTTTTTTTTATTTTATATGTATTTCATTAATTTTTTTTAAAATAGAAATTGTTTTTATTTTTTTACTTTTTTGGGGGTCCTTTGTATTCAACCCATGGGGATCCGCGCTATTTATACTTTTAGTGTTCCTATATCTATTAAAAGTCTTAAAAAGAAAAGAAATTCTTTTATATTTGTATTTACCATTTCTCGTAGTAGTTTATATATTTGATATTTCCAGCGTAAACAAAGCCGTTTTTTTAATGGGACCTCTCGCGGAAGCTTGTGCAATCTTTTTTTTTTTTTATGCTAAAACAGGTGAAGACTATTTTGTCAGTTTTAGCATCTTTGTTATAAATCATTTTTATTATTTATTCTTATTAGACATCCAAGGTTCTTATATTTACTTTTCTTTTCTAATATATTTTTTTATATGTATTTCAGGATATATCAGTTTTATAACAACAATGGGTCATCACCTCCCACTTTCTAAATGGTCTAACGAATTTCACATCTTAATTAATACGGGCAAAAATAGCTTTTTAAATATTTTTTCTGGCGGGATTGCGTTACTTTCTTACATCAATTTTATGGGCTCCGCGGTAGAGTCGAGCCATAATGGCTTGCTCATTTCGGGCGCTTACACTCTTATTTTCCATGCGGGAGTCATCCTACTTTTAGAATTTATTTTTTCTTTCGTAAAAAAAAACTTTTATGTTTTGAAAACAGAGCAAACCACCTTGCTATCTAAACTAGTCATTTATAGCAGTACCCTCTCCTTTATTTTTCTATACCTGGACGGCCCTTTTTCCATTTTACTACTAAATCTCTCTTTATTCTGGCACATATATAAAGGGATCGAAGAGATTATGGCAGATCATGTTCACCAAGAAATGACCCGAAATTTGATCTTGGTCTATTTGAGATTGTTCCTTTTAATCGTAATCAAAGATGTTTTCTTGTCTCTCGTTTCTTCTCCGAACAAATCGAAGAACCTAATGGGAAGAAGCTAACGGAATAAAATTCTTACTAGGGGTATGAAAAGAGTAGCTCCTCGTACGCGAAGCAAGTAGCTTTACTTCGTAACCTTACCCCTTTAATTTAAGCAAGTAAACTACCTTCCTTTAGCTTCTTAGTTGCTTTCCTTCAGAACCTAGCGTAGTCAATTAAAGGATCCGCTCCGCCCTACCAACTTCCAGATGAAAGGTCCTTTCCGCGCTATCACGAAGTGCGGTCGGTGATCTTTCCCCTGCAATCTCTTAGTAGTAAGTCTCTCGAGTTGGAAAGTCCCGCGTAGCCCCCAGCCGGGGAAAAGAGCACATCTCGACTTGCTGACTTAGCCCTATTCACAAAGTCGAGTTACGCAGCTCCATCAAAAGATTGAAACAGAACTGCGCCGGCCAAAGGTGAAGGAGATTGAGTGGTTCTTCCTTTCATTTATATTTATAAATAAGATAGTCTACCAAGGTAATGTAATTAAAGATTCCGCTTTCTTCAAGATAACATTGCGCTAACTACCCGGAAGTCAGAATAACATCTTCGGCCGGAATAGATTAAGTTTTGGTAGTAAACTACCTCTCTTTTTCTCAGTTACGGGGTAGCGAGGTTCGGAAGCAGGGGTGCACCCTTCTACTTTCTGTTCCGGTTGATAGGAGTTTCTACATAAGAGCCAATTGGTATTCCTTGCTTCTTTCAGAACCTTGGGCCTAGCCTCTTTCCATTGTTCGAATTACTCCATTTTACCAAAAGATTGGGCAGCAGGGACAGGGACCTTCCGATCCGACCCCATTTCCGGATGAGCAAGAAGAGGAATTCTCTAGAAGGAGGTAAGTTTGTGAAGCCTTTTATTAGGTGTATTATCGAACCCCTATTACTATTTAGCCAGTCTGTCTTCGCAATAGAGTGAGTGAAGTGATCCAAAGAAGTAGGAGTCGGGGAGGTAGTTTTCGAGAGAAAATGAGCAGCCCTTCGGGAGGAAGCATCTGTTGGATCACACAAGGGAAGACTCAGGGGCGGGGCCCTGGATTGAGCCGCTCTTACATACCCGGGTGGAGAAACCTGCTTATGTTCCGGTAGTTTAAGGGAGGTCAACAAGTATTAGTGTTAGTTATAGTGCTGCATTGAGGCTACTTTATTGTGCTTAGGGTTAAGGTTAAGAAAGGTAGTATACTATATATGATTATTCGGATCGGGCGAGAAGCCCTCTCCCTTTCAGTCGGGGATGGAAAAGGCACTGCTTCGTTTCGTTCATCAATCTTTTCTCTTTGGAAGAATCGGGATGAGGCACAGCCTGTTTCAAAGAAGGTGCATGTATGTTCGCGAGGCTTGGCTTCTTTTCTTAAAGCGCCTCAAGAAAGGTCTTTAGTCTCATGTTTCGAAGGTGTACCCGCATAAAGATTTGTAAGAAAGCGGACGTCGTTGACAGCTAAGTAGTTTCCGGTCTCCTCTACTTCGCTTCTGCTGCCCTCTTTAAAAGACTTTTTTTCTATCTCCTCTCTACGGAACCCCGAAAGTTCTGGTTAGAGAAATAGCTTTTCCAATCCCTCGTGAAGATACCACCAGTAATGAAGTTGTTCTCCTCCCCTAAATCTGTTAATTTCAGGGGGCTAGAAATAGAGAGTATAGAGGAAAGTTCCAGTTTCTGACAGCACAGTTGATGGAGCCGGCTGACGGAGCTACAAGTTCAGGTTTATTATGGAACACCAAAGCCTCTTTGAATCCAGTCTAATGGAAGTCAAGTGGAGCCTAAACTAGCGTCCTCACCTTATGCTCCCAAAAGAACTCCCTGGCACTTTATCCCTTAAAAGGATCAAACAAAAAGCAGTCCCGTAAAAAGAAGACTAGAAAGAAGTCATAAAAAAGACTACAGCTCATAGTCAAGCCCCAGCTACTGAGGAAGTGACTGAGATATCCGGAGTCGGTGGGATGACTAGGAGCGGAAGATGCTAGACACCGGAAGGACTTTGAAAAGGACCGAAATGAGGAGCTATAGAGGGGCCAGAAAGGAAAAGGTGCGAAGCAGAGTAACTAGCTAGTTGATTTAAAAGACATTCCTCTAGCCAGTCAGGAAAGCAATAGAGGTAAGATCAAAGCGGATGTATGAGGAGCGGTAGCGAATGGATTCCCGGGTTTAAGATTGGAGGTCATTTTTTGATTTCAATCACCACCGGGCAGCAAGCTCCACGCTTCTCAGTAAACTTCTAGCCGTACCCTGTCCGCCAACCTGCACTGTTCGGGGTCTGTCAATCCAATTCTATCCGGAAGAAAGACGGAAGAGAAAGTGCATTATCATACGATATTTAGTCAATCAAGCTGAAGTTTTGTAGCACGGTTGGTAGCCAGTCTGTCAATCAAGGAAGCAAGCCAGTAGCAATCCTCTCTCCTGTCTGTGAAAGGCACGGAGCGGCCTAAGTCAAAGAAGAAGAAGTAGATGCGCATGAATCAATAAGAAAGAGCCCTCACGATACGGAAATCTTTCCTCAAGGAAAAGGTAGCTTAAGCGATATGGGACTGCACCCCAAGCAAGAAAGAAAAAGAATTTTTTGAGGCAGGTGGGAATTTCAACAACTCAAAGAAAAGGACCGCGCTCCACCACACCACTTCCAACACTCGAAAGAGATAAGGAATCTAAAATGAAGACAACTTCAGGAGGGGTTTAGACTGAGTCTTGAAAGAAGGAATTCCGCCCTAAGCTAGGCTATTACACATCAAGGCAAAGACTATTACAAGACTGAAAAGAATGGGAGCAAAACCGCGAAGGAAAGAACTCACGAAACAAGAAGATAGATCGTGGAAGTCACACGCAAAGGCCAGGAATTCACCTTCAGCTGGCTCTTGTTCTATATCTATGGTCGAGAACCGATCGAAATATGTGTCGTCGAAGATCTCGGTGGGGGCGAAAATCATTTAACCGGGTTATTTTACTTTATAGCATTAGTATAATCTGAATCTTAAGCACGATCAGAAAAGAAAGGCTTAAATGCATGCTCGATCGAATAGAGGACGAGAACCGGGCCATTACTGGTTAAGTTACACGACCAGCCGGCCTTCTGCTTTTCCGGGATTTCCTTGCGCCCCGGGTAGATAATAATGACCGACCGGCGGCATCAAAATCGAGGTGTATGTGGGAATCGGAATTCAAACCCCAACCCTTTTCGGAAAGGGGAAAGCGGACTACTGGGAAAACATAAAGGAAACCCTAACCTACGTCAAAAGAAGGACATTATATTATGAATTCACCGTTTCCGGAAGGCTGGCTCACTTTCTCTGACTTCGGTCGATTCTTCCTTAACTAGGTCCTCCTTCTTTGCTTAGTCGGGTGACTTTTCCAAGACTATAAGTCCTACTCATGCTTGTGAAAAAGAAAGAGGAAAAGAGCTAATTCAAGGTAGTGTCTTCCACCTATGAGCCGATCAGACCTTTCGTGCACTCGCATTCATCCAGACCGAAGACATAGCCCAGCCCATCTAATCTCACGAAATCTAATTTAAGGGAATCCGCATCCGAGCTCGCATTATAATGTGCTAGAGACCCCTCCCCAGGAAGAAGGTAAAGGCAGCAGCTCGGGAAGCTTCTTTCGTGCGTGCTTGGCTTCCTACTGAGTTCGAGTGAGGGTCTTTCACCTGAAAGTTCTTGCTCTTCCACTGGTTACCAGCTTATGACCTGCGGGTAACTAAGGCTCTACCCTTTCTGGGGGAATTTCTCTCTTTTTTTGATCGGAATTAGGCCGCCTTTCTTAGGTCTGATCATCGAAAGACGAAGGCATAGGCTACGACTGGTAAATCTATCTTCCATAAGGACTTTCTCTTGTTCTTATAGTTGCTAATTCTACCTGCTCGAGAAAGCTTTCTCAATCTTCAATCTCCTAAGATTCACCGTTCACTGGCCCACTAAAAGCCTTTCCTCTACCACCAGCGACAACTAAGGCTTCACCCGCAATCGAGTTCTCGGTCTCACCTAGCGTAAAAGAGAATCGAATCCCTTGAGTTAACCGTTGTAAAGGAATCAGAAATTGAACCTTTGGCGAGATTCTTCCCCACACCCGTTCGGTAGTCTACTTCGGTTACAACACTATTTTCCCTCCGATCCGGGGCATAAGATAAGAGCAATCCATAGGACTCCCAATTCCAAAAAGTAGCTATCAATTAAATTAAAAGAGGCAAGCGGATTGGATTTTTTTATTTAGTTATTGCACTAGTTCCCGAAACAAAGCGTTCCTGATGTAATGACTGCAAATGTTTCCCGACTCGCTGAGAGTGAAAGAGCCGACCTTTCTATCGATTTTCTATAGAAGAACCTTGAGCTTTGAAGCAAGTGGTCTATGCTAGCTCGTTTTCGAGAGGAAGAGTTTGCTTTTCGGTTCATGCTATGGTATCGGAATGTCTCCCATTAGGAGAAGTTGTATCAGAAACTTATTACATGCCAGCGCTACTGCTGTAGTGGGGGGCTAGGTCAACCGTAAGTGGACGAGAACCAGTAGATAATTCCACAACATCCACATTAGGAATGGAAAGACCTGGGCTGCTAGTGA